AAAATAAGATGGCCGAAATTTAAGCGATAGACTGTAAATCTATTTATGAGTATATACTCTCTTATTAGGCTTTATAGTATAAAAAAGACACCAGATTGCAAATCTGGAGATGCAAATATTTGCTAAAGCTTAAAAATATATTTTATTGTCAACTTTGAAGGATGATAGTTTATCTTAACTTAAAGCTTTAAATAAAAAAAAAGAAAGAGGGTAAAAATAATCCCACAATTCTAATATACATATATAACCTTATCTTTTTAGAACTAAAAAAAAATTCTTTTCCCCACTTAAGACTCAAAGAACTAACAGTCAACCTCATAAAAATTAAACGAAGATAATAATATAATCTAATTAAAGTACCAGAAAGAAGAAAAAACAAAGGAAAATAAAATGATATATTTATCATCTCTTGGATAACAAATCACTTAGGAATAAAACCAGTAAAAGGAGGTAATCCCCCTAAAGACAATAAACATATAAAAGTTAACATTCTCAAAAAAGACCACTTATAAGTTCCCATATGAGAAATATGGTACATTTGCTGAGAATAAAATAAATATAACACCCTTCCAGACACTAAGACATAAAACATATAGTAAAGAGTCCAACAACGATCTCCAACAAGCATAGCTACGAGCATCCAAGATATGTGATTAATAGAAGAATAAGCCATAATCTTTCGTAAAAAAACTTGATTTAACCCTCCTACTCTTCCAACAAAAGCACCCAAGACAATTCTCACTATAATTATATATCTATTTTCTATTGAACCTACAATATAGGATAATAAACCAAGAGGAGCTAGTTTTTGAATACTTATTAAAACCATACACCTTCCCCACCTCAGACCACTTATAACAGAAGGAAACCAAAAATGTATAGGAGCTGCTCCTATTTTTAACAACAAAGCAGAAGCCCTAACCCACTTTATCATAGGAATAAAAATAATACAAATACATCCTAAAACAATAATAGCAGATCCAAGCGCTTGGATCAAGAAATATTTCAACGAAGACTCAGAAGTGTATATATCTTTTTTAACCGCTATAAAAGGAATAAAGGATATAAGATTAAGCTCCAAACCACATCATGCAGAAAACCAAGAATCAGACCTTACCGCTAAAATTGCTCCGCCTAATAAAAAAAAAAAAAAAAACCTTTATTTAAATGAACTAACACTAAAAAGAGGGAGAAATCCCATTTCCGGGGTATGAACCCATTAGCTTGTTTCTTAGCTTATCTTTAAACAAAAATATCCCTAAAGATTACTCAGGAATGACAACCCTGTATTATATAATTAACTAATTTTTGCATATTAGTGTACTAGCACAAGAGACTTTGATTCTCTTAGAGTTGGAGAAATCCTTCATATGTAATTTAAAAAGGGGGGGGGAATTAAACATATATTTAAATATATGTTTAATTGACTTTACTTAGAGCAGTTTTTTTTTAGACCCTAATAATAAATGATTCGTAGAATATTATATACAAATATAGAAACTTTATATTCCTATTTAACTATGTTACAACTAAAGTGCTTCATTTTAAAAGCTATTATCGTTAATATAAAATTAAAGATTACAAATCAATGACATTCCTTCATCTAATTATTGCAGCACAGTTAAACAACTATACAAGGCAATAAGGTATCAAGAAGGATGGGTAGAAGGATCGATACGGTGCTAGCACCTTCCCTCAGCGGGGCACTAGCACCTAATCCTTCTTACCTACATATTTAAGTAAAAGTTATACAATTGCTATATAGCTTGCACAAGCTATTATCGTGCAATGTATATTTAATATAAACATCTAATTTAATTGTACAAATGTCCCCTCCAAAGAGGGAAACCATTGGGCAGTTTTTTATTTAAAATTATAATATTAAGTACTGTACAATATTATTTTAATGTCAATGGTTTATCATTAGTATAATGTCTGACTAAAGGATTTCTTTGATACAGAAAAGCAAGCATTTTTTAATGCTTATACTAATAGTTTTATCCTGGCTATAAATTTGATGCTTAAAAAAAAGTATGCATGGTATCTCTGAAAGTTATTTTTATTAAATTTATTTAAAAAATTTTTTATAACTCGCAGCATAAAATATTAAACAATTGTTTCAAGACTGATTTAATTTTATAATTAGGTTTGGCTAAACATTGTGCCAGCAGCCGCGGTTATACTCTCAAACCAAGTCAAATTTCTTCAGTATGTAAAAATTTTAACAAACTAATTTTTGATATAAACGAAAAGTAAAATTTATTGTTTTTATTTTAAACATTACTTTAGTAAAAAAAATCGATTTAAGAAAGCTTTAACAAAAACTAGGATTAGATACCCTACTATTTCAGCTTTAACAAACATACTAAAATATTAAAAGTTATGGTCTCTAAATTTAAAGGATTTGGCGGTAATTTAGTCCAGTTAGAGGAACCTGTTTTATAAACGATATACCACGCAAAATCTTACCTATTTTCAGTTTGTATACCGTCATTATTAGATAACTTTTAAAAAAAAAGTTATTACAATAAGCATAATTTAGTATATTAGATCAAGGTGCAGCGTATAAATAGGAACTTAATGGGTTACAATAAATTTTATTTATACGGATATTTTCTTGAAAAAGTTTATTGAAGGAGGATTTAATAGTAAAACTAATTTAATAAGTTAGTTTGATAAAGGACCTAAATTGTGTACATATCGCCCGTCACTTTCATTACTAAATGAAATAAGTCGTAACATAGTAGGTGTACTGGAAAGTGCGCCTGGTTTTAAGCACTTATTGCTTTTGTTTTTAGTAAAAAAATTACCTAAGAAAAATATTTTAATTTATTATATTTAAGTATAAACTATAGAAACCTAATTTTAAGCTATAGTGAAAAGTATTGTAAAAGAAATTCAATCTTATAAATTAAAAAAAAGAATTTTATATGCCTTGTGTATAAGAAAAAACCAAAATAATTAAATTATATTATTTTCATCCCGAAAAAAAAAGAGCTAAGATTACATAAAGTTTATGTTTCAAAATAATTTTAAATTATTCTTAGTAATGAAACGTTAGTCGAGTTTTATATATCTGGTTTTTTTTAAAAAAAATTCAATTTAATCTTTTTTCAAACTTTGAAAAAGGATATAATGCAGGAGGGTAAGCTTCTTGTAACAACTTTACATAAAATTAATTTTATTAAAAGTTATCTTAGGCTTGAAAGTAGCCATAGAGTTAAAAGTGTTTAAACTTAATCTACATTTTTAAATATCTACAAATATTTTTGTATTCTTAAAAAAATATTTATCAAAACCTTTAAAATAAAGAAATAATGGTTTTATTAGTAAATAATTATATAGTGAATTATTATACCTAAAATAACAAGAAATAATAATCAATTATTATAAAACTAAGGAACTCGGCAAACAATACTTTTGCCTGTTTATCAAAAACATGTCTGTTTGATAATATTTACAGTCTGGCCTGCCCACTGAATTTTTAAAGGCCGCGGTATAATGACCGTGCGAAGGTAGCATAATAATTAGTCTTTTAATTGAAGACTGGAATGAACGGTCGGACAAAAAGTAACCTGTCTCAGGTTTATAAATTGAAATTAACTTTTAAGTGAAAAGGCTTAAATAATCTTAAAAGACGACAAGACCCTATAAAACTTTATTTAGCTAAGTTTTATTTTTAATTTATAAGTATAAAAAAAATAATACTTAACTATATTTCGTTGGGGCGACGAAAGCACATATTTAACTGCTTTATTATCAAAACAATTATATTTGATTATTATGACCCTTTTTTAAGATCTAAAGAAAAAGTTACTTTAGGGATAACAGCGTTATTTTTTTTGAGAGTTCATATCGACAAAAAAGTTTGCGACCTCGATGTTGAATTAAAGTCCCACTATAGTGCAGTAATTATATAGGTAGGTCTGTTCGACCTTTAAAACTTTACATGATTTGAGTTCAAACCGGTGTAAGCCAGGTTGGTTTCTATCTTTAAGTAAAAAAAAACTATTTTAGTACGAAAGGATTTTTTAGTTAAAACAATTTTTTATTTAGGCTAATTCTATCACATCAATTTATAATATAAAGCTTTAGAGCTACAGTTATTGTGATAAATAATTATAATTAATTAATTTTTTTTATTATACTACTCAATTATATTATCCTCATTATCTGTGTCCTTATTAGAGTTGCTTTCGTGACTTTATTAGAACGAAAAATTTTAGGGTATATTCAAATTCGCAAAGGTCCTAATAAAGTTGGTATTATAGGACTCTTACAGCCATTTGCAGATGCCTTAAAACTTTTTACTAAAGAACAAACAGTACCAACTTTGTCTAATTTTCTACCTTACTATTTATCACCAGTTTTCAGACTTTTTACATCTCTTATTGTTTGAAGAACTATACCTTTTTTTTTAGGACTAGAAAATTTTAATATAAGAGTATTATTTTTCCTGTGTTGTTTAAGACTAGGAGTATATTCTACAATAAGTGCAGGATGATCTTCAAACTCTAAATATTCTTTATTAGGAAGGTTACGAGCCGTAGCTCAAACTATTTCATATGAAGTAAGACTAGCTCTGATCCTTCTTTCATCTGTTTTTATTGTAAACTCTTTTGATATTATTTCTTTTAACTTGTTTCAAGAAAAAATTTGACTGCTATGATTTATATTTCCACTTGCTATTCTTTGATTAGCTTCCTCACTTGCAGAAACTAATCGTACTCCTTTTGATTTTGCAGAAGGAGAATCTGAATTAGTCTCAGGATTTAATACAGAATACAGAAGAGGGGGCTTTGCATTAATTTTTATAGCAGAATACGCTAGAATCTTATTCATAAGAGCCCTCTTCACAATTCTTTTCTTGGGAAGAAACCCCGATTCATTTAGATTTTACATTAAGCTTTCATCTATTGTGTTCGTTTTCGTTTGAGTTCGAGGTACACTACCTCGATTACGTTATGATAAACTAATATTTCTGGCCTGAAAAAGATTCCTGCCAGTTGCTCTGAATTTTCTGATCTTTTTTATAGCAATTAAAATATTGTTTTTTTGCTGAGAATTTTAATCATTCTTAAAATAATAAACGGCTATTAGAGAATGTCTCTATAGTATGCTTTCAAAACATAAGTTTTTTCTTAAACTAAATAACCAAGATAAAATCTTATCTCAAATTACAAGCAGTAGAGGATTTAAAATATAATAAGCAAAATAAGCCACAGTTAAAATCTGACCTGTTAAAACATAAGGATCTTCCACGGGACGTGCTCCAATTCAAGTTAAAAGAATAACAATATTAATAAATGTTCAAAATAAAATTTGATTTAAAGGATAAAAATTTAATCTACGAAAATTAGAAACATGAGTGAAAGGTAAAATAAATAAAATAGCAACAGATAAAACAAGAGCAATAACCCCGCCTAATTTATTAGGAATAGAACGTAAAATAGCATACGCAAATAAAAAATACCACTCTGGTTGAATGTGAGCAGGAGTTACTAAAGGATTAGCAGGAACAAAATTATCAGGATCCCCTAGTATATAAGGATATAAAAGAGTTAACATAATCAAAAATAACAATACCACTACAAAACCTACAATGTCTTTATAAGTAAAATAAGGATGAAAAGGAACTTTATCTACATCTCTTTTTACACCAAGAGGATTATTGGCCCCAGTCTGATGAAGAAATAAAATATGTACCATAGTAGCAGCTGCTACTAAAAAAGGCAATACAAAATGAAATGTAAAAAAACGAGTTAAAGTAGCATTATCCACTGCAAATCCACCTCAAATCCATTGAACTAAATCTACCCCAACATAAGGTACAGCAGAAAACAAGTTAGTAATTACAGTAGCACCTCAAAAAGACATTTGCCCCCACGGAAGAACATATCCTAGAAAAGCTGTTGCTATCACTATAAACAATATAATCACACCAATTCTTCAAGCATGAAAAATTATATAAGATCCATAATATATACCACGACCAATGTGTATATATAGACAAATAAAAAAAAAAGAAGCCCCATTAGCATGTAAAGTTCGTAATAATCAACCATAGTTGACATCCCGGCAAATATGTGCTACACTAGAAAATGCTAAATCAACACTGGCCGTGTAATGTATAGCTAGAAATAATCCAGTTAAAATTTGCACGATTAAACATAATCCTAAAAGAGAACCAAAATTTCAAAAAATAGAAATATTCCTAGGAATAGGTATATCCACCAAAGCCCCATTTGCAATCTTTAAAAGAGGATGTGATTTTCGAATAGGTATTGTCATAAGTTATAAAACGTAAAGGTCCAAAATAACTTCCAGTAATCTCAACAACAACAAAAAGAGTTAAAAGTAAATATAAAACAATAAATAATGTAAAATTTATTACAGAATCAGAATAAATGGTTCTTACATATGATAAATCACCAAGGCTAGTCTCCAATCCAGAACTAATGACATTAACAGGAGTAGGAATTCATATTATATCTACTACTAAAATCAAAAAAACCATAAACAAAGAAAACAACAAAAACACTGTTGTTTCCAATTTAAGCTGAAAGGGCTCATTTGGAGCCAAAGATGCAACATAAATAAATAATACTAATATTCCTCCTAAGAAAACCAAAAAGAGAATATATGAAAATCAATAAGATAAAGATAAAAGACCAGAAGAAAGACAAACTAAACATGTTTGTAATAGTAAAACTAGCCCTATTGATAAAGGGTGCCGCATTCGTATAAATAACAATCTAAAAAATATTATAACAGGAAAAAATAATAATAAAATAATCAGAGAATAGTTTATTAAAATATTAACTTTGGAAGTTAAAGATGTTTCTCATGATTCTTCCCTGAAAGTTTTAAGAAGATTTCTTCAATTTTGATTTACAAGACCAAGGTTTTTTTTAAACTATTAAAACTAATGTTAAAAATTTCTTTACTATTTTTGATTTTTCCTCTTTTCAGAATTTTATGTGGATTAATTGCATTTTCAGCAACCCACAAACATCTTCTTAACACACTTTTAAGATTAGAATTCGTAATGTTAAGAATTTTCTGATTATTAACTTTATTATTTTCAGAAATCTCGTATGAAATCTATCTAGTGCTTTTTTTCTTAACTTTGGTCGCCTGTGAAGGAGCCTTAGGACTAGCTCTTATAGTTTCGATTGTACGAACTCATGGTAATGATTACTTTAATATTTTTAACTCTCTACAATGTTAAAATACATCATATTTTTAGTTTTATTGATTCCTCTTGCCTCGAACTGAGCTCTACTGTTAAATTTATCTATTTTACTAAGGTTTTTTTGGATAATTAAAGCCAACCATCACTTTTTTTTATTTAATTTAAGATCTGGTCTAGCGACAGACAGAATTAGTTACATTATAATTCTCCTAAGGCTTTGGATTATGGTATTAATTATATATGCAAGACAAAGAGTAGTTCAAAAAAATCAATCTCCTTTTTTATTTGCTACAACCTCAACAATTTTATGTTTACTACTTGTATTAACATTTTCATCTTGAGATTTACTATTGTTTTATATTTCTTTTGAAAGATCTCTTATTCCAACTCTCATTTTAATTATTGGGTGAGGATATCAACCAGAACGAATTCAAGCAGGTGTTTATATATTATTCTACACTCTTTTAGCTTCTTTACCTCTTTTAGTATCCTTCTTAAGATTTTATCAATCTAGAGGTACTCTTACAATTAACCTTCTTTCTAAATCAATATCTTCCGATTTCACAGCTATAATTTGATACTTAGCAAGGGTATTGGCTTTTTTAGTAAAATTACCAATATTTTTTGCGCATTTATGGTTACCCAAAGCACACGTTGAAGCCCCAGTCGCCGGATCAATGATATTAGCAGGAGTTTTACTAAAATTGGGTGGTTATGGTTTAATTCGAATTTTGCCGTTTTTTATAAAAATCAATAAAAGTATAACATGGTTATGAATTAGAATCGGAATTGTAGGAGGAACTGTAGTGAGAATTATATGTTTACGACAAACAGACATAAAATCTCTTATTGCTTATTCTTCTGTTGCTCATATAGGACTAGTCTTAGCTGGCTTAATACTTTATAATACCTGAGGACTTTCAGGTAGACTTACTATTATAGTAGGACATGGATTATGTTCCTCAGGATTGTTTTACCTAGCAAATGTGGTCTATAGTCGGACTTCTACTCGAAGATTATTAATCAACAAAGGTTTAATGGCCATTATACCCAGGATAAGGTTTTGATGATTCTTACTTAGTGTAGGAAATATAGCAGCACCCCCTACAATTAATCTTTTAGGTGAAATTAATTTATTATCAAGTGTAATAACTTGAAATAAAATTTCCATTTGAAGATTGGTGCTTTTATCTTTTTTTAGAGCTTCTTATACAATTTTCTTATACACATCTTCTCAACACGGTGTATTTTTTAATTCAATGTTTTCTTTTTTTTCAGGAAAAACACAAGAATTTTTAACCCTTTTCTTACATTGAGCCCCATTAAATATTTTAATTTTAAAAAGATCACTCTTAAGAGTTTTTTAATTTTTATAGTTTAACTTAAAACGCCAGCATGTGGCTCTGGAAATGTGGTAAACCACTTAAAATAATGTTATGAAATCTTCACCTTAGGATTACAAGGATAGTTTTTCTTATAATAGTAAGAATTTCAAGGCTATGAAAATCTATCCAACTTATATTAAATAATTCTGCTATTGTATTAGAATGAGACCTCAGAACAATTAACTCTTCTTTTATTGAATTTGTAGTTGTATTAGATTGAATATCATGTTTATTTTTAAGATTTGTATCTTTTATTTCAGCAATAGTTCTTTTTTATAGAAAAGAATATATGCATGGACACCCTCACACAGAACGATTTTTATACTTAGTTTTAATATTTGTGTTATCAATAAGACTTATAATCTGTAGACCAAATTTAATTAGTATTTTACTAGGATGAGATGGATTGGGTCTAGTTTCTTATGTTTTAGTTATTTTCTACCAAAATGAAAAATCAGCAAACGCAGGAATAATTACAGTATTATCTAACCGAATTGGGGATGTAGCCATTTTAATAAGAATTACTATTATATTTCACTTTGGAAGTTGAAACTTTTACCACTACGTTAATACATTTTCTGATGAAAGATTTCTTCTTTTATCTTTAGTAATTATTGCAGCAATAACAAAAAGAGCACAAATACCATTTTCAGCTTGATTACCAGCAGCAATAGCTGCTCCTACCCCAGTCTCAGCATTAGTTCACTCCTCTACACTTGTAACAGCAGGTGTTTATCTTTTAATTCGATTTAGACCTGCACTCATTAATTCTTCAACCCAACCTACATTGTTATTAATTGCATCTTTAACTATATTTATGGCAGGATTAGGTGCTAATTTTGAATATGATCTTAAAAAAATTATTGCTTTATCAACTTTAAGACAATTAGGAGTCATAATTACAACATTAGCGATAGGATTTCCATTTTTAGCTTTTTTTCACCTTTTAACTCACGCTTTATTTAAAGCACTTTTATTTTTATGTGCAGGAGTTATGATTCATAATATAAAAGAATATCAGGATATCCGTACCATAGGAAGAACTAGCAAATTTATACCTCTAACAGTTATGTGTTTCAACTCCGCAAACATAGCTCTATGTGGTTTTCCTTTCTTAGCAGGATTTTACTCAAAAGACTTGATTCTAGAAATAGCTTTTTCTTCAAATATTAATTCAATTATCTTTTTTTTGCTTGTATTTGCAACCGCACTCACTGTATCGTACTCAGCCCGATTATTTTTCTTTAGAATTTCTTCTACTTTTAAATTAAGAACTTTTTCCAATCCTTTTGACAATGCAAAAGATATGACATACCCAATATTAATATTAAGATTTGCATCATTAGCAAGAGGATGTTCTTTACTATGATTAATTTTCCCTGAACCACATATAATTTGTTTACCTTTAACTCTAAAAATGTTACCTATTTTCATTATCATCTTAAGAGCTATTTTTGGGTACAGTATAACAACAAATATAACTAACACCCCTCTTTTTAAAACTCCAGCCATCATTCACTTTATAGGAAGAATATGGTTTTTACCTTGGATTTCAGGATTCTCCTTAGGAAAGCCTTTTTTACAAACTGGGAACGAGTTTCAACACTCACTTGATAAAGGATGAAGAGAGCTTTTAGGTGCTCAAGGAATTTTCGACAGTTTAATAATCTCTAGAAAAAAAGTTCAACTAGCTCAAGAAAATACGATTAAAGTATTTATATTCAGATTTTTCCTTTGAATTGCCTTTATTATTCTTTTAAAAACATAATTTATATAATTCAAATTTAGAATAGTACACTGAAGATGTAAAAGTGATTTTTTTTATCTATAAATATTCTTTAAAGTTTCTTTATCTTTACAACGAAAATGTAATATGTTATATACTTACACTAAAAGAACAAAGTATAAATGGAGTTAAACCACTTAAATCAAAGGTTAGAAGCCCAGATTTCACCCAGATACTTCTTCAGAAGGAGCATTAACTCATTTCTATCATTAACAATGACTTGCCGCTTTTTTGGCTTCTTCTAAAATTAGAGACCATAATGGCCAAACTTTTAGGCCGAAACTAAATGTAACACTTTACTTTCTAATTAAAGTAGGTAATTATTTTACATCTTATAATTGCAAATCATATATTCTTTTTTAGAAATACTACTCTTTATCTACCTCATCAATAAATAAAAACATACAAAAAGAGTCATACTACATCTACAAAATGTCAATATCAAGCAGCTGCTTCAAAACCAAAATGGTGAGATGGAGAAAAATGGCAATTATATAAACGAACTCAACAAACAAGTAGAAATAACCTACCAATAATTACATGCAACCCATGAAACCCAGTAGCAACAAAAAAAGTTGACCCATAAACAGAATCTGCAATAGTAAAAGAAGCTTCCAAATACTCATAAGCCTGTAAAAAAGTAAAATAAAATCCTAAAAGAATAGTCAGCCCTAATCTTTGAACAGATTGAGTTTGATTTCCTTCCATGATTGCATGATGAGCTCACGTTACAGTAGCCCCAGAAGACAACAAAATAGTAGTATTAAGCAAAGGAATTTGGAAGGGATTAAACGGCACAATTCCTTGTGGAGGTCAAGTCACTCCAATTTCTACAGCAGGTGCTAACCTTCTATGAAAGAAAGCTCAAAAAAAAGAAAAGAAAAATAATACTTCTGAGGCAATAAATAAAATTATTCCCCATCGTAAACCTTTCACCACTAATCTAGTATGAAGGCCCTGATAAGTTCCTTCTCGAACTACATCTCGTCATCATTGTACTATAGTCAACAAAGTAGCAAATACTCCTAAAAATAATAAATCTGGAGTAAAATGATGAAATCATTTTACCAATCCGGTAGTAAGTATTATAGCACTAATAGAACCTGTTAAAGGTCAAGGTCTTATATCAACAAGATGATAACCATGATGTCCATGTGATGTCATTAGTTTCTACCTAGCTCATTCTAGTGCTCCTTCTTTTCATTCATAATAAAGCCCCAACAAAAGAATCAATAAGAAAAACAACCCCCTCAAACACCAAGAATATAAATCAACTATATTTACAACACAAACTAAAGGCATAAGTAATGTAATTTCAACATCAAAAATTAAAAAAATTACAGCAATTAAAAAAAATCGTAAAGAAAACGGCAATCGCCCTGATCCCTTAGGATCAAACCCGCACTCATAAGGAGAATTTTTTTCTCGATCTATAATAGTTTTTTTAGAAAGAAAGGAAGCCAGTACCATAACAATTACTCTAATTAATAAAGTTAAAACAATAGTTAAAAATAAAACATAAATAAGTTCTTCCAAATTATTGATCTTTCTGAGTGTAAACCAGAGGTACTTATTTATACTAAAGAACTATTATTTTTTCTAAATTTATTTAGACTCTCAGATTGGAAATCTACTGTACTATTTATACTAAAAAAATTAAACGACTTCACTAGCATACAGTGTTCTAAGAATAGCAAAAACATAAGACTGAATAACAGCAACAGCAGATTCTAATAATAAAAGTAAAATTTGCGACATCACTAAAAAGAAAGTTAACACTGTTCCTATACCTACACCGGCTCCACCCATTAGCCTCAACAACAAATGTCCAGCAATCATGTTAGCACATAATCGAACAGCAAGAGTACCAGGACGAATTACATTTCTAATAGTTTCAATTAAAACCATAAAAGGCATAAGAACTGATGGAGTCCCATTAGGGACTAAATGAGCAAACATATGCTGCGTATGATTAATTCAACCAAACACTATATAACCCAGCCACAAAGGTAAAGATAAAGATAAAGTAACTACTAAATGTCTAGTTCTAGTAAAAACATAAGGAAATAGCCCAAGAAAATTATTAAAAACAATAAATCCAAATAAAGAAACAAATATTAAAATAAAATTAGAGAACTTAACACCCAATAGAACTTGAAATTCCAAATATAAAGTAGAAGTAATTTTATTTCAAATTAAAACCCACCGAGTTGGTGAAGACCAATACATATAAGGCAAAAAAACCAAACCAAGTAGAGTAGATAATCAATTTAACGGCAAATTAAAAATTCCAGAACAAGGATCAAAAACAGAGAAAAGACTTCTTATCATTGTCAAATTTTTTGGTGAGATTTCTTAGTAAACTCAGTTCTTTCAACACATGAAGTTTGATAAGCAAAATAATTCACGGCTATAAAAAAAGAATAAATTACTACTACTATTATTATCAATACTAATCATATTAAAGGTGATATTTGAGGCATATAATTCAGGATGTACACACCATATTAGGTTTAAAAGACCTACACTTATATTTCAGCCACTGAATTTTTTTTTATTCCTCCGCTAAAGCTCTCACTCAACCCAGGAACCTATCAACATTAACTCTTTCAATAACAATAGGTATAAATCTATGATTTGCCCCACAAATTTCGGAACACTGACCATAAAAAAGACCAGGACGATTAATTAAAAAACTAACCTGATTTAATCGACCAGGAATAGCATCAGCTTTCACTCCTAAAGCAGGCACTGTCCAAGAATGAATTACATCAGCTGCCCTTACTAAAACACGAATTTGTGTATTCATAGGTAAGACAGTACGATTATCAACATCCAATAAACGAAAACCATTATCCGCAAGATCTACAGTAGGAACTATATAAGAATCAAATTCTACCTGAACAAAATCAGAATATTCATATCTTCAATATCATTGATGACCTACAGCTTTTAAAGTAACCCTGGGATTATTTACTTCATCTAAAAGATAAAGAAGCCGAAGAGAAGGTAAAGCAATAAAAACAAGAATTACGGCAGGAACAATAGTTCACACAATTTCAATATTTTGATTTTCCAAAAGAAAACGATTAATATACTTATTCACAAAAAGAGATCCCATCATGTAACCTACAAAACTTACAATTAAAATAATAACCACTATTGCGTGATCATGAAAAAAAGCAAGTTGCTCTATTAAAGGAGAAGCTCTATCCTGAAATCCAAGATAACCTCATGTTGTCATTTACTAAAAGAAATAATATTTCCTAATAAGAGCTTAAATCTTACACATCTATCTGCCATTTTAGTTACTAAAAGAAACAACGTTTTCCTAATAAGATCCTAAATCTTACGCATCTATCTGCCATTTTAGCAATTAGAAATTATAGGAATTTCCATATAACTATGATCAGCAGGAGGATACGGATGCTGTCACTCAATTGATGTTGACAAATATAAATTAAAAACTACAGGACGCTTACTAACAAGCCCTTCTCATACAATTATAACGAAACCTAACACAGCTACTAAAGAAATTATAGACCCTATAGATGAAACTACATTTCATGTTGTAAAAGCATCTGGATAATCAGAATAACGACGAGGTATCCCATTTAACCCAAGAAAATGCTGAGGAAAAAAAGTAATATTAACTCCTACAAACATAGTAAAAAAATGGATTTTTAACCATGTTTGATTTATTATAACCCCTGTAAACAATGAAGACCAATGAGCTAATCCAGCAAAAATACCAAAAACAGCTCCTATAGATAACACATAATGGAAATGAGCAACAACATAATAAGTATCATGTAATACAATATCAATAGAAGAATTAGACAAGACAACACCTGTTAACCCTCCTACCGTAAATAAAAAAATAAAACCTAATGCCCACATCATTGATGCCCTATAGTTAATTCGCGTACCATGTAAAGTTCCTAATCATCTAAAAATCTTAATTCCCGTTGGAACAGCAATAATCATTGTAGCAGAAGTAAAGTAAGCACGTGTATCAACATCCATTCCCACAGTAAACATATGATGAGCTCAGACAACAAATCCTAAAATCCCAATTGCTAACATAGCATAAATCATTCCAAGTGTCCCAAAAGACTCTTTTTTACCAGATTCTTGTCTAACAATATGAGAAATCATACCAAATGCCGGAAGAATTAAAATGTACACCTCCGGATGACCGAAAAACCAAAATAAATGCTGATATAGAACGGGATCTCCCCCTCCTGCAGGATCAAAAAAAGAAGTATTTAAATTACGATCAGTTAACAACATTGTAATAGCCCCAGCAAGAACCGGTAAAGATAACAAAAGAAGGATAGCAGTAATAAAAACAGACCACACAAAAAGAGGCATTCGGTCCATGGTTATCCCTCTAGGACGTATATTCAACACTGTTGTTATAAAATTAACAGCTCCCAAAATAGAAGACACCCCTGCTAGATGAAGTGAAAAAATACCCATATCTACAGAAGCTCCAGCATGTGCAATTGACCCCGACAAAGGAGGATAAACTGTTCAACCAGTTCCCACACCTCTTTCAACTATCCCTCTAAATAAAAGCAAGGTTAAAGATGGAGGTAATAACCAGAATCTCATATTATTTATACGAGGAAAAGCCATATCAGGTGCACCTAACATCAAAGGGACCAACCAATTCCCAAAACCACCAATTATAATTGGCATAACCATGAAAAAAATTATTACGAAAGCATGTGCAGTAACAACAACATTATAAATCTGATCATCACCAATAAGTCTTCCTGGTTGACCCAACTCAGCCCGAATTACCAGTCTTAAAGAAGTTCCGACTATTCCTGCCCAAGCACCAAAAACAAAATAAAGAGTACCAATGTCTTTATGATTGGTAGAAAAAAACCAACGCTGCAT